GGTATTTCCATTTCTTCATCAAAAAATGAGTCCCTCTTGAACCCAGAATAGATTTTCCTTGATATCGAATATAATGTATGAAAGGATCCTTGAAAATCCATAGAGTCTTCTGACAAAAAATTCGGCACACTCCAAGATGTTCTTTTTTTACATAAAAATGTATTCGCTCAAGAAGGACTCCAGAAGATATTAATCGTAAAAAAGAGGATTGTTTACAAGGAAACACTAATAGAAATTCGTATTCATATATATATAAATTATATAAGAACCAAAATAGTCTTTTATTTTCTTTTGAAAATACGTAAATAGATTTTTTCGGAATAATGAGACTATTCCAATTATAATATTCGTGGAGAAGGAACTGCAATAAATGTAAAGAGAGAACATCCTGGATCCAGGATTGAAGCATTTGGACCAAGATTTCCATATGGACGGGATAGGGTATTAGTATATCGGAAAGATAATTTAAATGCAATAATTTATCCTCTAAAAAAGGAAATATTGAATGACTAGATTGTAAATTGTGAGATTTTGGTATTTCTTTTTCTTCAAGGGAAGATATTAACTGCAGCGAAAATGGAATTTCTACAATGACTGCAAAACCTTCAGATAGAATCTGAGAAAAAAAATGAAAATAATTGTTATGCCCAACAAATATATTTTGGTAAATATCATTAACCGAATAAATCAAATAATTTTTTTGATACATTCGAATAATTAAACGTTTCACAAGTACTGAACTAAATTTATTGTCATAACCCGAGGAGTTTTGGGGTTCATAAAAAATTGAACTATTTAACCCATGATCATAAGCAAATACGTAAATATATTCTTGAAAGAGAAGTGGATATAGAAACTGTTGTTGCCGAGATCTATCTTCTTCTAAATATCCTTGTAATTCTTCCATTTATATTTCCACGTGAAGCAGAGGTAGAAGGAACTTCTTGAGTTATAAAATAACTGATACATAGTGCAATATGGTCAAAACAGAGTATTATGTATAATAAAGAAGATTATGTATATATACAATAATAATAAAAAACCTGTAAAGGAAAGAGGGAATCCAATCAATAGGTTTTTTTACTCCCCTTTTTCTATCAAAAATGGTTTATCTTCGTTATAATTACAAGAGGATAATGACCCTTTATTTTTGCAACCTGATTGCTCTTTTGATTTTGGAATTAATTATCTTTATCAGTATACTGTTTCTTTTACACATTCGTCTCTAACCCATAATAATCAATATTTAGGATTCATAAAAAAAAAAAGAATCAATGGTCTCCTCACGGGAGACCCCATCCTTTCCCGTACCAGGCACTAATCCATTTTTAACGTCTAACTAGATCGGGTAATCATTTAGTTCAAATTAAGAACATAAGCTCGTTGCTTTTTGGTTTATCAGAATTGGAATTGGAGCCATGAAGCTCTATCCATTTATTCACTAGACCAAACTATAAATTTGAATTTGTTTTGTCCACTTCCCTACCAAAAAAAATTGTAAGAATTGAGTAAGGAGAAATTCTTAATTTCACTTTCATTTTAATTTGAAATTTTTTCAATGAAAATAAAATAATAAATCTATTATTTTATTATATTACGTATTACGACATGCTGCTTTTTCCATTCATTACCTTTGAGGATCAGTCGTGGTCTTATAGACTCTACCAAAAGTCTGGACGAATTTATTGCTTCATCAAAATGTGTAAAAGATCATAGTCGCACTTAAAAGCCGAGTACTCTACCGTTGAGTTAGCAACCCAACCCTTCAAAACAAAAGTTGGATATGTAGATACGATCGAAATAAAAAACCAATTGAATTAGACTGCGCGACCCCATCAAAACATTGAACTAAGAACAAATCTTTCTTGTTGATTTATTGATCAATTAGAAAAAAAATGTATAGATCATAGTAAAAAACACCAAATTCCTAATAGAAATGCCAAAATTCCGACGGACCAACCGTTTATTTATACATTTTTTTATTTAACCCGAGTTAAGGAAAAAAAACATCTTCTATGACAGTAAACAAACCCGGCAATACAAACCCGTCATTTGACTGAAGTGAATTGAAAACCAAATCCAATAATACAATATAGGATAGGGTCAGGATAAAGAGATTTCTTTATCTACGATCAATTATATTTGTTCAATATAACATTGTCAATATAAATATGACTAGAATGGTGATAAAACGAATAAAAAACTGAAGTAAATCAAATAAAGATTTTTGTTGGATTGGCACAAACAAAAAAAAAATATAAATAAATCAGAAATTTTTATAAAATAAGGAAGAGATAAAGACAGACAGGTTTATTCAATCAATAAAGGATAAACAAGATTAATTCCTTGTTTGTTGCTGGATTCCTATAACAGGAAAAGGACAGATTATATATAATAAATTGTAAGTAAATAATTACACTATATATATATTTATTCCTCCCCCCTTTTTTTCTTTATTTTGGTCTTTTTTTCTTTATTTTGGTCTTTTTTCTTTTAATTAACTTTTCATTTTAACTAATTAACTTTAACTCGAAATTTTTTCTTTAAATAAATCTGCTTTCCTAAAAATGTCAGAAACAGTTCCTGTTGGTTGAGCACCTTTTTCAAGGAAATATAGAATAGCAGGAACGTTTGAATAAGTTTGATTATTTATCGGATCATAAAAACCCACTTTTCGAAGATCTCTCCCTTCTCGTCGGGATCGAACATCAATTGCAACGATTCGATAGATGGCTCATTGGGATAGATGCACATAAACAATCTCCCCCAGAAACGTATAAGAGGTTTTATCCTCATACGGCTCGAACTCGAGAAAAAAAAAATTTCATTCGTACTCATAACTCAAGTTGGGTAATTCTGACATAGTCCCAGGGGAATCCTTAAACATTTATTGAGCCGTCTCTAACCTCTTTTGTTTGTCTCATCCCGAGTCAATTATTCTGATCCCTTTCTTGAGACAATTGAAAATAGTGTTTCCTTGTTCCGGAATCCTTTATCTTTCTTTTGTAAAATCATTGGATTTAGACATTACTTCGGTGATCCTTACTCCTTTTCAAAAGGGCAGCAACATACCTTTTGTTTTTTGTTATTTTCTTCTATATAAATGGAATACCCATAGAAATAGAATACGAAGAATTGATTTCCTAGGATACACCTTTCTTTTTATTGAAAAAAAAAGTTTTTTTTTTTTTTACTTGTTTCAAGTTTAAACCTTTCGATTTTTTTATATTGATATTGAGGATATATTTACAAAGTTGGTCTAACTTATTGATTGATTAGCACTAACCCTAGATTCTTCCCCTTGATAAATAAATCAATCTTTTCTACTCGAGCTCCATCACGTACTATCAATCTAAGACAAATTAGATTCCTAACGGAACAGAACAAATTATGTCGAGACAAGAGCATCTTCATTTTTATGGAAAATGGTGGATGTAAAAATCCACAGCCGATCATGTCCTTCAAGTCGCACGTTGCTTTCTACCACATCGTTTCAAACGAAGTTTTACCATAACATTCCTCTAATATAAAAAAATAAAATTCAATTGAATTTCAAACCACGATGAAATATATTTAACCTTAAATATATTTCATTTAATATGTGTAATCATGAATAGTCATTGGCTCAACAAGCAGTATATAATAGTCCATACTTTCTACCTATGGATAGAAAAGTATTCTATATACTTTTTGCGAATCTGGGATAAGGATAAAGTTCAGTAAGGATCAAATTTATTTACCTCGATATTCTATCATATGAATAAAACATATTTATAAAAAAAAAAAAAAAAACGTTTGCTAAAGACTCATTTACATCTCCAACAGATTGTTCAAGATGGTCAATCATGAAGGATACATATTTATATAATATAACAAACATAACAAACAAAAAAACTATAAAACTAAAATTTCTTAATTTTAATTTAATATGTTTAGTTTAAAAAACTGGAGCAAAATCCATTATTAATCAAATAAACTCGTCCAACGACCCCAAAACAAAAGGTCGTAAATTTCTAGAAACTATTGATTTATCATATTTTTTCAAGTACCAACCAAGAGTTCATAAAAAAAATATTAAATATTATTAAATAAAAAAAAATATTATTAAACATATTACAATTATTTACAATTATATAATTACAATTATATTATATATATGAGTATAGGATTTTACCTTGTTTATTTTATATGATATGATCATATGGATTTTTTATGGTTATATGGTATATGGATTTTTTTGTATTTTGTTTTACTTCAGGTTCGACAATTTTTCCATCAATTTCATAAAAAAGTTCAAGTACAAGTATATGAAATATACTAATTTCCCCCAATCCTTACTTTACATTACATGGATTTACAAACATATATTTACAATAATTTTTATTTGAGGAATCTAAGATATAAGATAGAAAGAAATGGAATTCCGACAATTCTCCTATTTTGTTACCATACCACAACTTTATAGGTTTTCTAAGACTGATGATGAAACTGATGAAATTAGTAACAAAAACTCGCTACTCTTTAGTATCATCTCCACATAGAAAAATTGGGATACCGATTTTTTACTTTAGGCGTTGTGTGGAAGGGAAGAGGGATGCCTTTGTTTCACGCTGCAATTCAGAATGCATTATGTGATAATTCACATTTGATGAATATGTTATATTCAATTTAGTTAAATGGGTAACTAACTTAAAAATGAATATAACATAGTACGAGCATATTCTGAATGTGAATGATAAACCAAAAAAGAATTTTAATTAAAAATGAAAAAAAAAAATACATTCTAAGAATTCAGAACAACTTTTTGTTCTCTTAAAGATTTTTTGTTTTATGTGGGATACAGTGTGATCCTATCTTCTGTTTCTGATAGATAGGATCTGGGACGGAAGGATTCGAACCTCCGAGTAACGGGACCAAAACCCGCTGCCTTACCGCTTGGCCACGCCCCATTTTTATCCTTTGGCACTAGTAAAGACTACTAGTCTTATTAGTTATTGGTCAACCCCCCCCAAAAAAAAAAAAATACCCAAAAAAGTACATTACATAATACGTAATACATAATAAATACATATGAAAAATAAATACATATGAAATACATATGTAGCATATTTTTGTTGCTAGGATTTAAGACATATAAATTATATATATAATGTAAAAAATTCATTGATCATTACATAGAATTCAATTAAGATAATATATGAAAGTAGAATTCCTTTCTTTTTCATTTTTCCCTTATAAAAATAATTCAATCAAAATAAAATTATCTAATACACAAGAACGAAATGTTTGTTATGCTTAATATCTTTAGCTTAATCTGTATCTGTCTTAATTCTGTCCTTTATTCAAACAGTTTTTTCTTTGCCAAATTGCCCGAAGCTTATGCGGTTTTCAATCCAATCGTAGATGTTATGCCTGTTATACCTCTTTTCTTTTTTCTATTAGCCTTTGTTTGGCAAGCTGCTGTAAGTTTTCGATAAAATTTTTAATACTTTGCCAAATAGACTCATTTTGCCAAATCCAAATCGATTCATGATTTATTCGATAATAAAATTCGAAAAATGAATAAGATCGACTAAGTATTACATTATTATTATAAACCCTCGATTCAAAAATTTCAATTATTGTATATTAATATTAAATAACCGCAAAGATGAATTTGGATCAGCTTATTTACTCGTTCTCACCTTTCAGTGAGCAAAGAGTTTACTGGGTCTAGGTCCCGTACAATACCTAATTGTCGATATGACAAGAAGTTTTTTGTAAGTTGTAAGTAAGAAAGAAAAATCTTATTACATACAATACAAAGAAATTCGTAAAAATGACTTTCTTTTCCAAAATTGAATTTTTTTGTTTTGCAGGGGGTCGTGTAAAATTAAACAAACAAATTAAACAAAATAGTAGATGTGTTGAAAAGAAAAAATAGGTAATCTATTCCCTTTTTCGAAAATAAGATTATTTTGGAGGTTGTGTAATGCTTAGTCTTAAACTCTTTGTTTACACAGTAGTGATATTCTTTGTTTCTCTCTTCATCTTCGGATTCTTATCTAATGATCCAGGACGTAATCCTGGACGTGAGGAATAATTTTTTTTTCTAAACTTTTCTTATTATTTTATCTATTCTATAAATTTACCTATGATAAATTCAAGGAATTTCAATTCCTTTTGAAAGTTCGAAATCGAAAGTATCAAGCGGGTCGAGTAATCAGAGCGAGCGGAGAAAGAGGGATTCGAACCCTCGGTACGAATAATTCGTACAACGGATTAGCAATCCGACGCTTTAGTCCACTCAGCCATCTCTCCAAACTCCAAATGGAAAAGAAAATCGAAATAATTTAAATTAAAGAAATTATAAATTATGGAGAATTCAATATTTTCTTTATTTTATTTTAATATTTCATATATTATGAATTAATATTAATATATATTACTATTACTATTACATATATACATATATATATTAATATTACATATATACATATATATTAATATAATATTATTATATTATAATATTATAATATAATAATTTATAATATTTTATAATTAAATAAAATGCAATTATAAAATTTTATATTAGGAATTTCCTATTTTTCATTAATATAAAATAAGTAAGTTCAGAGTAAATAAAGAACGAATTTGATCAGGAATTACATTTAGATAATGATTCGAAACAAGTATCTACAATACAATAGAAAGAATACCTTACTTCTTTGATTTTGTACGAAAGATTTATTCCCCCGGCCCTGGCCGGGTCTTAGTTAAGTACCGGCCAGGCCAGTACCTCTTTTTGTCTAGCTTCAATGACCCCTTCAATCCGAAAATACTAGCAATCCAACAAAACAAGGATATATATATAGTCTTATTGAAATTTATGTATGTTATTTAAAAAATTCGAAAATTTGAAAAGCTTTGTGCCCTTTACCCTTTTAAGTCCCTGGCTAACAGGACTAAATATGCGTCAACACCATAATTTGGATCCTATCTTGATTGCGTCTCACTCCTTTGTTCGACAAATAGTCCATTTATATACAATAATGTATATGTAGCGGGTATAGTTTAGTGGTAAAAGTGTGATTCGTTCTATTAAAAACTTAAATAGTTAAGGGAAGGGGTATCTCCGTTTTTTTTCATACTCCGATCAAAAACTTTATTTCTTAAAAAGGTTTAATCCTTTACCTCTCAATAGCATATTTGAGGAAGAACATACATTCTCACGATTTGTATCCAAAGTCCTATTAGAAATTTATTTTTATTTTTAATAAATAAAAATGGATTATGTAGTCGTGAAACATAATTTTTTTGAACTGGATCCAGTCTTCCAATTGAATAAGTATGACTAAGGATCCATGGATGAAGATACAAAAGTTTAGTTCCAATCGTAACTAGATCTTCTATTTTGGTGTTGTAAAAGGGAAATTGAAGCCAAACAAGCTGGAAGAGAGTGGTTTTGGTTTACTAGAACCACCCGCATCGCATATTGTTTCCGCATCGCATATTGTTTCA